ACTCAGTATTCAAACAACTATTCAGAGTTCCTAGAGCTCCTTGTACGGCTTGTTGGAAAACCCGTTGTCGGACCTGATTCATCGCTCTTTGTTTTTCAAAATAAAGGGTTTCATTTTTAGACTTTTCTAATTGTTCCAAACTCATAGAAGTAGCATTAATCAAATTTGCTTTTTCTCGTTCTATCTCAGAGTATCCATTCATCCGATACTCATCTGCTTCTAGTTCGACTTTCTGTAATCGAAGCCGAGCTTTTTCGAGTTGTTCAAGGGTCCCTCTACGCAATTCTTCCGAATTTCGAATAGTACTTAAGATCCTCTGTTTTCGATTATCTAATAAATCTTTTAATGAAAGTAGATTATCTTGCTATTAAGTTTACAACTTTTATGATCTCTTCCCGAACCAAACATGAATCTTTCGATTCATTTGGCTCTCACGCTCCTATTTTTCTTTTTTGCTATGTATTATGGTTATTTCCATATCTTTTTTTTATGTAATGAGCCTATCCTCTATCCTCTTTTCTCTTTGTATTTCAATATACGGAAACGTATATAAGACTAGCTAAATATTAAGAGGACTCTTCCGACTAGATAAAAATCTATCATGGTCAGCAAAGTTGTTTCTTTATTTGTTTTGCTCTGTTAGTTAACAATTTCATTAAGAAAAACGAAGTAAATAAAAGGAAAATGAAAATTGCTAGAATTATTTTTCTTTCCTTAAATCCAAAAAATTTCTCTTTTTTTTATACACAGGTCGTCGATTCGGCATTGGAAAAAGGGCAGGGTGCCCCTCTAGTAAATAGTTCAAACCATTTTATCGATATGAGTGTTCTATATCAGATAAATTCGACACTAGCTATTTCCCGTTTTAAGCATTTGGATACTAATAAAGCATTTCGATACTAATATAGTTGTAGAAAGAGTACCCCTTTTTGCCTGGACTTCAAGCAGTTTAGCTTTAACCGTGTTAATGGTCTCACATTATTGGTCTATAGAGAATCAAAGTAAATTTACCAATGAGTCGCGAAATGCTATGGTTCTTCCATATGATTTCTGAAGTTATTCAGAAGTAATTCGTGGAGATCGTGCACCTTTTCTTATTTATCCCAAAATAAAAATACTAAAAAATATTCTAAGGTGCAGCCGGATAGATCCAATCTATTCTTGAAATAGACAACTCGCACACACTCCCTTTCCAAAAAAAATCAATACGCCAACCACTACAGTTAGATTTATTAGATTTGTTGCTAAAATATCGGTATTAAGCCCGAAACTCCCAGCGAATGGCCAGTGAGCTAAAAAAACAAAAGAATGGGTTACATTTTTCATATGCTCTCCTCTTATAGATAGGACGAACAAAGAAGAAAATTTTTCGATCACTTACTTCGCTCGCCCTTTTTTATCGGTTTTTTTAATGCAATTTTTTTAATGCAAATAGATTCAATCTAATAATTTCTTTTAGATTAAGTCTTAGGTCTCGTTTGATCTGTGAAAGATCTCCTTTGTTAAAATGTTCCCAAAATTCCTAAAATAAAAGGAAAAAGACTTTCCACTATCCTAAACTAAGGACGGGAAGGAAGAGGGCGAGCATATCTTCTACCTAAATTGATCATGCTCAAATCAACCCTTCCCGGGGTATTGTCTGTCCCGATAAATAAAAAATTCCTGGAATAATATAATAAATAAAAGTATTGATATACTTGGAATTACAGAAGCAAATACCAATTTACTAAAAAAAAGAAAAAAGTATCTAATCTAAAGGACTTATTTTCTTTTTTAGGATTAAACAAAAGGGTTCGCAAATAAAAGCGCTAGTGCCACAACTAGTCCATAAATTGTTAAAGCTTCCATAAAAGCTAGACTAAGCAATAAAGTACCTCGTATTTTCCCTTCTGCTTCTGGCTGTCTCGCAATACCCTCTACAGCTTGTCCTGCAGCAGTACCTTGACCAACTCCAGGCCCAATAGAAGCAAGCCCTACAGCCAATCCAGCAGCAACAACGGAAGCAGCAGCAATTAGTGGATTCATGGTGAGTTCCTCGTGTCAAAAAAAAAAAAGAAATGGTTAAGGATACAATCAACCAAGAAATTATTACTTTTAACTTCTAAGCTCTATTGGGTAGAAGTAACTAAAAAGTACAAATTGAAATGATAATCTAAATCATCCGAACTACTTCGAGATCTCATTTTTAGTTTCTAATCATTAGAGGTTTGTGTAAATCCATATGCTTTTCATTATTCTATTTCTCTTTCTTTCCAACCAACCACCCTTTCATTCCATCTTTTTTGACTTTTCGATATCCTTGAGTTCCCCTTTTTTCCCTTCATCTAATCCATAATAAAAGACGAAATACAGAAAGAACCCCTATTGAAATCGAACTAATCCAAATCCAATAGGAATCAAATAAAGATATATAATTGAGAACAATATGCTGCATAGAACTGGATATGGAATCCAATTCCGGAATTCTATATATCGGATTAGATAATGAATCTAATCTAACTTATAAATAAATAAAATCCTATATACATTTGTATCTTCTATTTTGTTTGCATATTTTCTTATTTTCTATTGAATCCAATTCCAAAATCATTCCTTAGAATTAGAAAGCCGCACAAAAGATGACTGTCTTATAGACATTAAGGATATAGATCTAACTGGATTTCGCCCCCCCTGAATGCATATATAATTTAACAATTCCGTAATATAGTCTATTCTCTCTCCTACAACTCTAGGTTACGCATTTCGAACTAGTTAGTTTTCTAACCAGGAGGATTATCTGCAACCATGCATGAATTGGGCTAAGCTAAAAAAAAAGACTATTTCGAAAATTAGTCAATTCAATGATGACCTTCCATGGATTCACCTATATAGGCTGCGGCTAACGTTGCAAAAATAAGAGCTTGAATACCGCTTGTAAATAATCCAAGAAACATGACCGGTATAGGGACTACTAAGGGGACTAAAGAAACAAGAACAACAACGACTAATTCATCTGCCAATATATTTCCGAAAAGTCGAAAACTAAGCGATAATGGTTTTGTGAAATCTTCTAGGATGTTAATTGGTAAAAGGATTGGGGTTGGTTTAATATATTTCTCGAAATAACTCAATCCTTTTTTGCTAAGACCCGCATAAAAATATGCCGCTGATGTGAGTAAAGCTAAAGCAACAGTAGTATTTATATCATTCGTGGGCGCTGCTAATTCCCCATGGGGTAACTCTATAATTTTCCAAGGTAAAAGAGCACCCGACCAATTCGAAACAAAAATAAAAAGGAACATAGTTCCAATAAAGGGAACCCAGGGACCATATTCTTCTCCAATCTGAGTTTTGCTCAAATCTCGAATAAACTCAAGGACATATTCGAAGAAATTCTGACCGTCAGTTGGGATGGTTTGTGGATTCCGAACAGCTATGATAACCGAACCTAGCAAGATAGTAATTACGACCCAAGAAGTGATGAGTACTTGGGCATGAATTTGGAAACCTCCTATTTGCCAATAGAAGTGTTGGCCTACTTCTACGCCTGATATATCATACAACCCCTTGAGTGTTTTAATAGAACATGGTGTAATATTCATATTGTCCTCTGATAAAAATTGAACTTCAAAAAAGGAATTCTTTTGATTCAACCATCTCTTTCTCAACTCAGCAACTTGAAGTATTAATCTTATATTTAGGATACCAAGAAATCACATCAAATGATAATATATATCAATACCCTCTAATATATATCAATATTCCCCCTCTTTTATCTAGGCAAAACAAAAAAAAATAGTAATGGATCCCATAAATCTACGTAGTTGCTTAAGAATTCACTATTCTTCTTAATCTTAATCAATGATTTCTTATATAGAGAGAACGGCCCTCACAAATTGCAAATACTAATTTGTTAAGAATCAATCGAATGGAAGTCATAGTGTCATCGTTGGCAGGAATCGATATATTCGCGAGATCTGGGTCACAATTTGTATCGATTAAAGAAATAGTAGGAATCCCCAAAATGGCGCATTCCCGAAGAGCTATATACTCTTTTTGCTGATCAAGGACGATCACAATGTCAGGCAACCTCGTCATATATTTAATCCCGCCGAGATATCTTTGCAAGGTAGATAATTTTCTCTTTAAGATTGCCACATCTCTTTTTGGGAGATGGTGGAATTTTCCCATCTTTTCTTCCGCTCTTAAGTCTCTAAATTGAGAAAGTCTAGTTTTGGTAATCGACCAATTCGTTAACATACCACTGAACCACTTTTTATTAACATAATGACAACGAGACCTTATTGCAGCTGATGCTACTAAATCCGCTGCTCTTTTTTTGGTACCAACAATTAAGAAGCTTTTTCCCTGACTTGCCGCATCAAAAACTAAATCACAGGCTTCTGATAAAAAACGAGCCGTTCTAGCGAGATTTGTAATATGAGTACCTTTACGCTTTGCCGAGATGTAAGGGGCCATTTTAGGATTCCATTTCTTAATACCATGACCAAAATGAACTCCTGCTTCTATCATCTCTTTCAAATTGATGTTCCAATATCTTCTTGTCATTTTTTCCACACTTCTCTTTTTTTTTCTTTTTTTCGTCTTACCATTACGGAATTGATTTCTTTTTGAAGATTAAGAAAGAGCCGAAATATCTTGAAATAAATAATAATTGTTCCGATGGAACCTTCTACTCAGAATTGGCCATTGATACATGATATAAACAAACACAGCCTTAATAAATTAACTGACTTCTTTTATTTAGTAAAATATGAAAATACAAAATCTAAAATCAGACCTGTTAGCATTCTAAGGTCAAAAGTCTAGTTTCCATTAAAGTAAAAAAATCTGCTTTATATGCTTTATATATCCTTAAATCGTATAAATGGGAGTAAATGGGGGTTCTGATGTCTCATAGAAATTGTTTGTTACGTCAGAATCAGAAGAAACTAATTCTGTATGGAGAAACAAAATATCTCTCATTTCCGACGTGAATAAATTTTTTTTTTGAATTTCGAAATAAAGGTTCTTGTCTTGTGGGAAACGATGCACAAATTTTTGGAATCCGGTACCAACAGGTATAATCCCCCCCAGAACTACGTTTTCTTTCAGGCCTTTCAACCAATCAATACGACCTCGTAGGGCAGCTTTTGCTAAAACTCGAGCAGTTTCTTGAAAACTTGCTTCAGATATGAAACTTTGGGTATTCAGGGAAGCCCTTGTTATTCCCAATAAGATTGCCCGATAATAGATCGATTCATCCAAAGCTCGCCCTGCTCGTTCCGCTCGCAATAGTCCTATTAATTCCCCAGGTAAAAAAACATTAGACATTCCATCTTCGGAAACCCGTACTTTTGATGTTACTTGGCGTATAATAATCTCTATATGTCTATTATGGATCTGTACCCCTTGGGATCGATAAACCTTTTGGATCTTATTAACCAAAGAGATACGACTTTGGGCGGTGGTTAGCTCAGCTCCAATCAAGAATCCCCAGGGAACCCCAAGAATTCTTGGTATACGCTCATTCCAATCCTCAATTCTCCTTTCGAGATTCGGCGATAGTGAATCAATTGAACGCGCTTCGAATATTTGTTCCACTTTTGGAAGACCTTGCGTTATATCACTAGATCTCGATTTTTCATATATAAAGGTAACTAACCTATCCCCTTTGTAAAGGATTTTTCCATAATGACCATGAACAGTTGCTCCTATAGTGGCCAAATAAGGCTTAGCTGCTCTTATAACAAAGGAGTCCATATTAACAATGAAAATTTGACCAGATTTTTTTATGTGCGATTTAAATAGACATACATTTTCGCAAATAAATTGTCCAAGGTGAATTATTGCCAATGTCTCCTCCCATGAGTCATGATGGAGAAAGTGCCAATTCAAATGGAATGGATCCAACATGATGTTACTGTCGAAATTTGACATCCTTTTATTTTCATCTATTAAAGAGTATTTAAGCCCTTGAAGTACTTGGAAGGTTTGTTTCAAATTGTCAAGGAAGAAGTATTTTTTTAACAAGATCTGATTATGTGTTAATAAATAGTAAGATGAAGAAAAATTCGATATACTAGGTACAATAGCGCCTAAGAGCCCAAAAATATCTCGAATAAGAATTCTTGGATTCGATTCTTTTACCGCATTGGGATATTTCGAATTCTTGAATAAACCAATTCGAGAACAGTTGGATGCCGACAAAATCATCAAAGATGGGTATTCTTTATTTCGATTCAACAAGGTGCCAATAGCTTCTTGATATTGGCTAAGTGATTGAATCTTCGCCTTGGAATAAAAGGAATTGGTATTGTTGCGATCTAACCCATTATTGGGAATCGGTCCTGCACTTGTCCTATCATACCTTCTTCTTGTATATGAAATAGTGGACTTGACTAACTCAATTCTTAGGAAATCGCGAATCAGATCATTTGTTCTTAACTCAACAAGGGAAGTACGAGCCCCCTCTTTTTCTTCTTGTTCCCAATTCACTATCAAGCAAGTTCGAACGAATTGACTATTCGTGTGATAAATTCTTTGAGTTAACTTGCTATTTTCATGAGAAATAAAATTGACAAGTCGAAGTTGGAGATTATCCTCTTCTTGCAGGAGATCTTGCGGGAAAAGTCTTGCTAGATTTCTCCCTTCGTCCATTTCATATGCGACTGCAGGTCGAACTGAAACAAAATACTTTTCCTTGCTTTTGAGAATTTTTTTCCGTTGAACATAAACCCAATTTTTTCTTTTTTTTGAGTCCTTAGAATCTTTTTTTTTTCTTTCTGGTGGTATCAAACTGGCGCCTAATATCTTATCCGCCTCTTCAGGAAAATGAATATCTCCGGAAAAGATTTTTAGTTCCGTATGGCTTTTTTTTCTCTTAACTCGGACCAATCCACCTAGTCGACTTCTTGTATTTTTTGTGAGTTGTGTATCCACTCCAATAATACTATTGTCAAGTACCTTTAGGGATGAGGATCTCGGCAAGATATGCAGTTCTTGAAGAATGAAAAAAAACCGATCTACTTCTTTTTGGTATTTTAGACTAAATTCTTTTGTTCCTCGATGCTCAATAAAACCCTCTTTTTTTAAGATAGAATCTTCCTCCGGGCTCCCATATTCGTCCTCTGAGTCTTCCTCTGAGTCTTCTTCTAAAGCCCCATATTCGTTCTCTGAGCCATCTTCACGGCTCCCATATTCTTCTTCCTCTAGAGTTTCATATTCGTCTTCTCGAGTTTTATATTCGTTCTCTGGGTTCCCATATTCTTCTTCTGAGTCTTTCTCTAGAGCCCTATATTCGGCCTCTAGGATCCCATATTCATCTTCTAGGGTTTCATATTCGTCTTCTAGAGTCCTATATTCGTCTTCTAGGGTTTCATATTCGTCTTCTAGAGTCCTATATTCGTTCTCTGGGCTCTCATATTCGTCCTCTGAGTCTTCCTCTAGAGTCCTATACTCTTCCTCTCGGGTCCGATATTCTTCCTCTAGGGTCCTATATCGAAATTTAACAATTCCTGAACCCCTTTTATCTTTTCTGTATCCTGGATCGTCAAAATAAGCAAAAATAGTATTTCTACGTAAAACACCCATAAAGGGTATTTCAATCGAAATCCCCAAACAGGATATTAGCTCTTTTTCTTGTTCTTGATGATATTGTAATGGAATGACGAACCTATTTCTTCGCTTTTTCGCCAACAAATCCGAATTATCTTGAAGAATAGAAGGATAGACAAAATTCCAATGATTGTTGGACACGATTCGATCTGGCGTTAAATAATCAAGAATTTCCTTATCTTTTTTACCAAAAGTATCCAACAGTCTATGGCTTACTTGATCATTAGCCATTGAGAGGTCAAAGATATATCTTCCGTCAAGAGAAAAAGAATAAGTATTCATTTGATCTTGATCCTTGTGCAGCGAAAAGGATGCTATACTGGATCTGCACATACTTACTGACAATATCCATAAATGGCTTGTTTTTGGTAATCGACGAAGATTACCATATTGATATTCGGGCGCATGGTAAACATCAGTACTCCAGTGCATTTCCCCGTCTGATTCGGAATAAATATGCTTTTGTACCTTTTCTTTAAAATGCAAAGTGGATGTTCCGGCACGAATCTCCGCAATTACTTGTTCCGATTCTACATATTGATCATTTTGCACTAGAATAAGGCTTTTTAACGGAATATTCACACTATGTAGAATATCCTGACTCTGAATAGTTACACGCAAGTCTATATAGCATAGAAAAGCAGGCTGCCCATGACGGGTACGTGTGGGGTGAACCAAATCCTCGTTGAATTGGATTTTTCCATTCGAGGGGGATCGTACAAGGTCGGCAGTACCCCCTGTGAATACTCCACCAGTATGAAAAGTTCTTAATGTTAGTTGAGTCCCTGGCTCACCAATTGATTGACCCGCAATAATACCTACAGCTTCTCCCAATTCGACCAGATCGCCATGAGTGGGACTCCGCCCATAACATAATTGACAGATCCAAGATGCGCTCCGGCAAGTAAAAGGAGTTCTAATATATATGGGTTGTGCCCGAAACGGTTGTGCTCGAAAGGCAGTTATGAATCGATTGACTAATCCAATTCCAATATCTTGATTTCGAGCAGCAATGCATCGTGAACCGATATATATATCGTCTGCTAATACACGACCAATTAGTGTTTGGACAAAAAGTTTTTCTGTCATCCCATTTTGAGGACTCACAGAAATACCTCGGATAGTACCACAATCTCTTCTACGCACAATAATATGTTGAACTACTTCAACAAGTCTGCGTGTAAGATATCCAGCATCCGCTGTTCGTACAGCAGTATCTACAACCCCTTTGCGGGCTCCGTAACAGGAAATTATATATTCTGTTAAAGAAAGTCCCTCGCGTAAATTGCTTTGAATAGGTAAATCAATCATTTGTCCTTGAGGATCCGCCATTAACCCTCTCATCCCTACTAATTGGTGTACCTGAGATGCATTTCCTCTAGCTCCTGAAAAAGACATTAGATAGACTGGATTAGAAGGATCCGTTATCCGAAAATTCGAATTCATTTCTTGTTTCAAATATTCACTTGTAGCATACCATATTTCAACGGATTGGCGTAATTTTTCTACTGCGTGTACAGCCCCATAATAATAGTGTTTCTCCAAAAGAAAACTCTGTTGTTCTGCATCTTGGACTAACCATCCTTTAGAGGGTATTGTTAAAAGATCCTCGATTCCTAAAGAAATCGATGTAGTAGTGGCTTGATGGAAGCCCAGAGCTTTTATTTGATCCAGTATATGGGATGTATATCCCATTCCGAAATGATCTATTAATCTGCTAATAAGTCGTTTCATAGCAGTTCCGTCTATCTCTTTATTATGAAAGACCAGGTTGGCCCGTTCCGCCATACATAAGTACCCCCTTTTTTGACTGAGTAGGATTCGACAATTGCTGAGTAGGATTCGACAATAGGCCTGAGTCAGTGATTCGAAAACTTAATTTACCCCCTTTCCTCAATCTCAATCTGAATTTGAGTGGCAAAAAAGATGGTACTAGCGAAATCGTAATGCCCCCCGAAAGGGGCATCGCCGAATCTAACTTCCTTGTTTAGATTTAGATAGTGTATGAATAGGCTCGACTAAATCCTTGTATGGCTTCCTCTATTTCTCTATAAAAAGAAATATGACCAAGAGTGGTTCGAATGTATATAGAACGGGTTTCTTTTTTTCTATTTCCGACTATTAGATAGTAGGCATAAATGTCATGATAAGTCCCAAAAGATTCATATTGAACTTCAATCGGAACTTCTCTTGATCCAATGACGCGTTGATCTAGTTTCCATCGTAGCCACAAGGGACTGTTTAAACTGATTCGTTTCTGTCTATAAGCTCCCAGTGCATCATAGGAACTAGAAAAATGGGGTTCTTTATCTTTCGTATAATTATTATTATTGTAATTTACTTTTTTATTTGGATAGTTTTCGCAACTATTATATCTATTTGCACAAATACCTCGACGATTTCCAATCGTTAATACATAAAGTCCGATAAGCATGTCTTGGGTTGGCACGCAAATAGGATCTCCAATAGCGGGAGACAGGAGATTCATATGAGAAAACATAAGTAAACGGGCTTCTGCTTGAGCTTCCAAGGATAAAGGTAGATGAACAGCCATTTGATCCCCATCAAAGTCCGCATTGAAACCCTTACACACTAATGGATGTAAACAAATAGTACGCCCCTCTACTAAAGTGGGTTGGAAGGCCTGTATGCCTAATCTATGCAGGGTAGGTGCTCTGTTCAACAGTACAGGATGCCCCCGCATAACTTCTTGAAGTATTTCCCATACAATGGGTTCCTTTTCCCAAATTTTCCTTTTAGCAATCCTGACATTAGAAGTAGCACGTTTCGTGATTAAATCGCGAATTACAAATAGCTGAAAAAGCTTTATTGCTATCTCTAGAGGTAATCCACATTGATGTAATGAAAGCGAAGGACCCACAACAATGACAGAACGCCCCGAGTAATCGACCCGTTTCCCAAGCAGAGTCTCGCGAAACCTCCCCTCTTTACCCTCAATTACATCTGAAAGTGACTTGTATACTTTATTGTGACCATCCCTCGTCGGTTGTCCGCGAGACCCACTATCAAGAAGTGTATCCACGGCTTCTTGTACCAATTTTTCCTGGCACATTACTAAATCGGCTGGCGCTAATTCACTTCTTTTTAATAGATAGGCAAGGTTGTTGTTCCGACGGATAACTCTCTTATAAAGTTCATTAATATCCGAAGTCACTACTTTATCCCCAGACCTATAAACAATGGGTCTCAATTCGGGAGGAAGAACTGGTAATAAGCACAAAACCATCCATTCTGGTTCTACATTTGTTTGAATAAAATGTTTTGCCAATTGCATTCGTCTAATTAAAAAAACTTTTCTTATTCGTCTTTTTCTATCTTCCCATTCATCTCCACTATACCCCTCATCTTCTAATTCCTTCCATTCAACCAAGGAATTCTCTATAATAATTCGCAAATCCAAATCTGCTAATTGTTCTCTAATAGCACCTGCTCCTGTCGCAATTTCCCGATTTCGAAATGTTGCAAAGCCTGGGGTAGAAAAAAAGGGAGAAATGCTGTGGTTACAGGATGCAATTTCATCTTCGAATAAACCTCGTAATCGTAAGAAAGTAGGTTTTTTAGCGCTGGGCCTAGCAAAAGAGAAATCGCCGTATACTAGGCCTTCCAATTTCTTAAGAGGTTTATCTAAAAGATTCGCGATATAACTAGGAAGACCTTTCAAATACCACACATGAGTCACTGGACATGCCAGTTTGATGTATCCCATTTGATATCTTCGTATCCGAGAATCAACAAATTCTACCCCGCATTTTTGACAAAACCTTTCGTCTTCGTTTTCCGCTACGCTCGCTCGAGAATTTCCACAAGCACAAATTCCGCTTTTTATGGGTCCAAAGATTCTTTCGCAAAACAATCCATCTTTTTCTGGTTTATCGGTTTTATAATGAAAAGTGGAGGGCCTTGTGACTTCGCCAACGACTTCCCCATTAGGTAGGATTTTGTTAGCCCAAGCCTTTATTTGTTGGGGGGAAACGAGTCCAATTTGAAGTTGTTTATGTTTATATTGGTCAATCATAAAATAGAAATAAGAAAAAAATTTATATTTATTCTGATCAAACATCCTCCCTATTAACCTGAAAGTTCTTCTCAGATACAAGGAAATGGTTCAGTTCTAGAGCCAAAGATCGTAGTTCTCGAACGAGCACTCGAAAAGATTCTGGAGGATCCTCGTGATTAGGCACTCTTTTTCCCCAGATCGTAGCATTAAGTATTTCTTGGCGAGCTATAAGATGATCAGATTTATAAGTAAGTATCTCTTGTAAAATATGAGCAACACCAAATCCTTCTAAAGCCCAAACTTCCATTTCTCCTACTCGTTGTCCCCCTTGTTTGGCTCTTCCTCTAACGGGTTGTTGGGTAACAAGTGAGTAGGGCCCAGTAGAACGTCCATGGATTTTTTCATCAACTTGATGAATTAATTTTAAAATATAGGACTTCCCTATTAGAACAGGTTGTTCGAAGGGATCTCCTGTTCTTCCATCAAATATTCTGCTTTTTCCCGGGTACTCGGGTTCAAATACCCATGGATTTTTTGTTTGTTTACTGGCTTCATATAATTCCGAAAACACAAGTTTTCTTGAAGCCTCTTGCTCATATCTCTCATCAAAGGGTGCTATTCTATAATGTTTCTTTAGCAGATCCCCTGCTAATCCGAGCGAGCTTTCAAATATTTGTCCCACATTCATTCGTGAGGGTACTCCTAGGGGATTGAAGACCATATCAACAGGTGTTCCATCTTGCAAATAGGGCATATCTTGCCTAGGCAAAATTTTGGAAATGATCCCCTTATTCCCGTGTCTTCCTGCTACTTTATCCCCAACTTTGATTTCACGTTTCTGTAAAATATATACACGAACCATTATGTCGAGGGGGTCCCTCTGGATCCATTTCACATCGATAACGCGCCCTCTTCCACCTATAGGTAGTTTGAGAGAAGTTTCTTTTGAAGTGGATACCTCAAGACCAAAAATGGCCCGTAATAATCCAGCTTCCGCGATATACGAGGATTCGCTCGCTATCTGAGGCGTTAATTTACCTACTAAAATATCGCCTGTTTCTACCCAGGATCCCAACCTCACAACTCCATTTCTGTCCAAATTGCGGAGTAAATGTTCTTCTAGATGTGGTATTTCTTTAGTGATTTTTTCAGCGGAGCCTTGGCTTGTCGTATCCGTCTGAATTTCATATTTTCGGATGTGAAAAGAAGTATAAATATCCTCATATACCAAACGTTCGCTAATTAGTACTGCGTCTTCAAAATTGTAACCCTCCCACGGCATATAAGCTACTAAAACGTTTTTTCCTAAAGCAAGTTCCCCACCAACTGTAGCTGCTCCCTCCGCTAAAATTTGCCCTTTTTTAATGGATTTACCCCGCGAAACCCGAGGTTTTTGGTGCATACAAGTATTTTTGTTAGAGCGCCGATGGGCAACTAAAGGAATACTTATAGTCTTCCCACTACTTGATAAAAGGATCTTCTGACTATCACTAGAAATGATCTTTCCCTCGCGTTCGGCTATAATGGAAACCCTCGAATCTAGAGCTGTTTGGCGTTCCAATCCAGTTCCAACAATACACTTCTCGGACCGAGAAAGTGGAACTGCTTGGCGCTGCATATTAGAACTCATTAAAGCCCGATTCGCATCATTATGCTCAATAAAAGGAATGAGAGAACCTCCAATAGAAAAATATTGGAAAGGAAAAATACTTCTAACATGAATCTGTTCCCATGCAATAGTCAGGAATTCTTGACGGTATCTAGCTGGAACAACTTGTTCTTCCTGAATACCCTGATTCAAGGACAAAGAATTTCCTGCTGCTATCATATAATATTCATCTCTATTTGGTGATAAATAAACCACCTGTCTCTCTTTTTTTTCTTTTGCTTTTGCTTTCTCAGATATTTCATAAAACGGACTCTCTATAGATCCCCACCAGTGATCAATTCTCGCATGAATAGCTAAGGATCCAGTAAGTCCAACATTGATGCCTTCGGACGTGTCAATTGGACAAATACGCCCGTAGTGACTCGGATGAATATCTCGGCTCCGAAAACTCGCAGTTCTCCCCGTCAATCCTCCAGGACCCAAACAACTCACTTTTCGCCCATGAACCGTTTGTGTCAATGGATTGGTTTGGTCAAAAACTTGAGATAAGGGGTATGTGCCAAAAAAGGTCTCATAAGTAGTTATTAATAAAATCGAAGTTGAAGTTGGAGTTACCAAAGTTTGTGGAGTCGGTTTCGATTGACGTATGAATACTCTACGGATAGTTTTTTGAATCGCATGTTGTAAACGGCCAAGAGCCAGTCCGAATTGATCTTGTAACAGATCCGCAACCGAACGAATACGTTTATTTTTCAAGTGATTCATATCGTCATCGTCAAGTATACCCGTTCCAAATTTCATTCCAATCAAATGATCCGTAGCGGCCAATACATCTCGTGGTAACAAGAATGTATTGTTCTGAGGTATATTAAGATTCAGTCTCCGATTCATATTTCGTCGACCAACTCTTCCTAATTCACATTTTTGTTGAAAAAATTTCTTTTGTAATTCCTCACATAAGGACTCCGAAAATACCAGGTCCCCGCCTACACAAGCAAATTGTTGATAAAACTCCAAAATAGCTTTTTCTTTTGACTCAATCCTCTTTTTCTCCTTAGCATTCGGGAAAGACAAGAAAATTTCGGGGTAGGAAACATTATCCAAAATTTCTCTTAGATTCGAACCCATAGCTGATGATAGAACTAAAATGGATATCTTTTGTTTTCTACTCACGCGAGCCCATATCCTTTCTTTTTTATCAATTGCTAATTCCGATCTTCCTCCCCAATCTGATATTATAGTTCCGGTGTATATAGAAATTCCCTTATGGTCTAATTCGGAGCGGTAGTAAATACCAGGACTTAGCAATATTTGATTGATCACAATTCGGTATATTCCATTTATTATAAAGGTTCCTAAGGAATTCATTATAGGAATGTTTCCAATAGAAATGGTTTGCTTTTGCACATCGAAACCAAAAATTAATCTCGCGGATACATATAATTCAGAAGAATAAGTGAGTGATTCATACACAGCATCCCTTTCTTTTATCGAGGGTTCTAGCAATTGATATCCTTTCGCAAATAATTGAAATGCAATTTCGTGATCTGGATCTTTAATTGTTGGAAACTTCTCAAGTTCTTCTGCCAAGCCTTGATTAATGAACCTACAAAATCCCTCGAATTGGATCTGACTAAATCCGGGTATTGTGGACATTCCCTCATTTCCATTCCGGAGCATCTTAATCTTAAGTTTCCTATTTATCGAAGAAAAATTCCATTATCAGCTCACTCTTTATCAATCCCTACGGATCAATCTAGCAATCATGGAATCTATATTCTGTTTACTGAATCACATGAAATTCTAGGGAACTCCACATACGTATTTCATATATGTATTTCATATATATGAATAAAGATAATTTTGACGAAAGTTCTACTTTTGCAGGGGTAGAAATGGAATTAAAATGAATGGATAAAAAAGTCCTAGAAAAAATTCTGCCACTTAAACTTTATGATATTCTAATCAGATTGGATAGCAAAGATTTCTCGTTTTATCTCCTTTCTATGAAAGAAATAAAGCCATAATAATTTATAAGCACTAGAAAGTTTGACTTTAGTTCGATTTAGAATTTAGAATAGTACGCTTAGTTTTATTTTCAAAAAGAATTTGAAGGTTATTTTTTGTTTCGTAGTAATAGAATTGCTGAAAAATAAAGGATTTCGTTGTAGAATCCTAAAATAAAGTACTTACTTTTTTGAAGTACTTGCTAATCTAGTTATCCACCTATTCACATATCCTTTCTTTTATCGTAATTTCACTTGTGCGGGCCAAGAAAAGAAGGCCAGGCCATAATCTATATCAGAGCAAATTTCCTCTTTTTATTCAAGATATTTAATGCAATGAAAAATTAAAGCATGATTCCCTGTAGGGATATGTACATAAGGGGCATCCGTAGATAATAATGCTGTTCGGACCTGGAGTTTACCTATATACAGATTAGGGAAACTATTACTCTATTTTATTATGCCATTAAAGGAGAGAATACCGATTTAAGAGTCGTTTACTACTGCAATTCAAAAAAAAATTCTAGTTAATGGTTCCAATTTGTTCTGAATTTTGCAGTCTGTGACTGGAAATCCACTTTTGCTCCTTTGCCATTTCAATAGAATAGAAAGAAAATTCTCCTTTGCCATCTCAATAGAATAGAAAAAAAGGGGGTTTTAGTAAGAAAATATGGATGAATACTTGTTCTTTTCTCGATTTTAGATCGGATTTTTTGGCGGCATGGCCAAGTGGTAAGGCAGGGGACTGCAAATCCTTTATCCCCAGTTCAAATCTGGGTGCCGCCTGATCAATATAATACTTAGGATTATAGTACTAATCAAACTCCAAAATTTCGTACCCTCATAAGTTGGGGCAAGAGAGTAACTAGGTCTGGCGATACTGGATTTTGAGAATCCATACCCTAGTTCTATCCTCAAACGAGGCTTTGCTTTGGTGGCAGTGGCCCAAACGGGGAACTACCAACAGAGATGAGGTAGCGTTTCCTTATTCTTTTATTAATTTGAATTGATTCGGGAATTTAAAACTTCCAAAGGTCCCTAAGTCTTTTTTCAATCTAAGATTGAAGAAGGGACTTTCACTAAAGTAAAGGCTACGGATTCTGTCGAGAATCAGATTGAATAGGCTGATCAAAAATAAATTTCGGAGTTGTGGAGTGGATAAGGTCTCCTCACTCTTTCTATGAAAGAGTGAAAGTGGGGCAGTAGGGTTTAGGTCAAAAATAAACATGGGTAAAGTAGGTATCCAATAAATATTTATCTATCCTAATTTTATGGTATATTCTGACGTCCTTTGCTTATAAAAAGATAACAAAAGGAAGAAAAAATCTCTCTATTCCCGCATCTTCTATTCAGGACATTCCCACACTCTTTCTTTTTTAAGGAAAAGGTATATGTATCATATTTATACTTAATACTCTCCAATTCCACCAGAAATCATATAAGAATTTGATAGGAGTAAATTCCTTTAACCGATTCATCTATAGTCTTAGAGCAGAATTTTGACTCTGTACCCTTAATTCCACTATGATTATTGATCAATAGTAGAATAATTCCTTCATAGAAATAGGAGACATAATTTACATGGATATAGTAAGTCTCGCTTGGGCTGCTTTAATGGTAGTCTTTACATTTTCTCTTTCGCTAGTAGTATGGGGGAGAAGTGGACTCTAGGGATACTACTAATTGATTGAGTAGTCGAATTGTAGTATCAACTCTTTTCTTTAATTGATCATTTTATTTTGTATTAATCATTTTGCCAAACTTTATTTTTTCTCTCTTTCTTTAGTTTTGTTTCACTCTTGTAAAAAAACTCTTTTCTTTTAAGAAAGAGTCGTTCTATTCTACTATGTTTGATTCTACTATAATAGAAATAGAAAGAAATAGAATAGAAAGAGCGATTCTAGTAATTAAGAATTTCTACTAGAAGTGACGAGTAAAAATAAAGTTCTTTACATAAGAAAATTAGACTTTCTTACACGAAGCTATTCACAACATATCGCACATTTTCCATTTATACTCTTTTCTTATTCTTAGAAATTTTTTTTGTTCTTTTTTTTTTTTTGAAGGATCTCGCGTGAAGCATCTCGCGTCATTTTTAAGTATGAAAGATTCGCAGGTTTTTTCCTTTTATTTACTTTTTTTCTTTTATTATAGTCTATTCTCGTATTATTTTTCTCCCTCTCCATGGATTCTTTCAATGAAGAATTGTCTTCGATTTTTTTGATTTTGACTTGCTTGAAATTAAGTGGATGCAGTGAAAAAAGAAGTTGAATTAGATTACTATTTCAATCTACTAATATATTCTATGTAGATTCAAGATAATATAATAGAAAGAATGTAAAGTGTGGTAGAAAGAACTACATATAGTTCTTTCTACCACACTTTAGGATTCCAACCGGATCCTTTCATTTAAGACTTGGATTTTTATTTTCTTTAATCCCTTTTTCATTTCTTCAATGATTAATTGGAATTCCAATTAATCATTTTGGCTGGCTGTTTTTACATAAATAATAAGTAAAAAGGCAGTAGGAACTAGAATGAACAATGCAGTAGCAATAAATGCGAGAATATTTACTTCCATAACGTCTTTATTTTTTCACAATAACTCGGGATGTAATCCCATGGAGAGGAAAAGGGGGTATCCCTCTAAATTCAAGGGGAGGGCTTGCATTCTGATAATACTGAATCAATTCAATATTATGAATATTGGATCTATCAAATCAATTCATGGTTGATAGTAGGATAATATAACATATGAAGATGCCTTATCCATACTAAGACCAAAATAGGTTTTTTGATTGGATTCGGAACCCCTCCATTTTTCATCCTTTTCGACTTTTGCTTTTCTATTTCCCTTCCTTTTTCTTTATTTCCCTTCCTTTTTCTTATAGTTATACATACTATTATGTATGTATGTATTATATAACCGACTTTCTATGGGTCACATAGACATCCAAATAAGCAGTAGAAGTAGAAATGAGATGGAGAAAAGAGGATCTTAAATAAAAAAGATCCAATATTTAAATTTATGAAAAAGAGCGTTTGCTTGGTTTTTATTTTATTAGGTTACTGTCAATATCTGCTTTTTGGGTCTAAAGATGAGAGCAGATTCATAAAATGGACTGAGAATGAGGTAGATTCTTTCCAAGAATTCATTGAATATACACAAAGTTGGAACTACAAAATGGAAGTGGTGTGGTTTAACCCCTAAAAAGGAACTAATTATATTAAATTCATTCTCTAACAATAAACGAATACAATTTGTGTATGGATTGGATTCTGGTAAAATACCGTAACTCTATGCCTTAAGATAAGAGTCAAATAGGAAGTTAAGATGAGGATGGTAGCATCATATCATAAAAATAGAGTAATATCCTAAATTATACTAATCCACGTATGATATGTATGTCTTTCCTTATCAACCGGAAGTAGTTAAAAAAAAGATTCCTATAAAGCTCTCTTTTTATTGAGAGCTGCGAAATAAAAAAAGTAAAGTAAGGGTTCTCCATAGATATTTGATCTTGCCTTCTGCCTCCCCTTTTTTCAGGGAAATTCTTGATGAAAAAAAGGAAAGATGAATTTTTTCATTCATTGAACCCTAGTTCGGGACTGACGGGGCTCGAACCCGCAGCTTCCGCCTTGACAGGGCGGTGCTCTAACCAATTGAACTACAATCCCTGCGGGGTGTATGGCATACCTATTCTTAAATAGAACCCTAAGAAGATTCGTCTGTTGTACTCTAAGAAATAGATGAATCATATACTACTACACTCACATAGGATATGTGGGTATAGTGAGAGTGGCATAACTAGTATGCCGCGATTTTTTATCCCTAAAAACAACTGATAATCCACCTTTCAATAAGAAAACTGTTTTCTTTGTAAGAAAAGAATCAGAGAGATATGGCTTAGAAATCCAGAAAAGAATCAGAGAGATATGGCTTAGAAATCCAGAAAAGAATCAGAGAGATATGGCTTAGAAATCCATTTTCCCCTTCTTTTCTCTTTATCCTTTATTTCTATGGATCAGATATTTTTTTTATGGAAGAAAAAAAAGGATTTAGTTCATATTCACGAAGCCCTAGATTTTTGGGCCGAGCTGGATTTGAACCAGCGTAGACATATCGTCAACGAATTTACAGTCCGTCCCCATTAACCGCTCGGGCATCGACCCAGGAAGAATTTATTCTAGGGTTTTGATAATCTATGATTAACCTCTTTTTATAATACTCCCTACCCCCAGGGGAAGTCGAATCCCCGCTGCCTCCTTGAAAGAGAGATGTCCTGAACCACTAGACGATAGGGGCATCACTAGACGATAGTGCTATATAGAACCACTCGTCATTATACTATAATGATAGTATGAGCAGTTTTTTGGAATTGTCAATATACTCGAATCGAAGAGTATAAATAGATCAAAGCAAAGAGTCTTTCCTACTTTTCTATTATGCTTTCATAGGATTTTTTTTTAGTTGATGGTTAGATTAATTCACGGATCATCCCCTGCTTTTTAGGGAAATTCCTTTTACTTTTAATAGAATAGATTAATAAAAAGGATTCTAGATTAGTTCAGTACAGATATTGATTTGATTGCTCTAACAGGAAAAAGAGTCCAATTTCATTTATTTTTTGCAATTTAAACTCTGTGCTTCGTTTAGTGTTTAGACCAAAAATATGGCATCTCATACTAAACGAAGTCATAAAATTCAATAAAAAACAGAGACATTTTCAAAAAAAAAAAAAAAAAAAAAAAAAAAGAAAAAAAGTGAATGAATTTAGTAGAAAAGTACTCTATCGGATTCGAACCGATGACTTCGGTCTTGCCGTGGCATTACTCTACCACTAAGGGAAAAGCCCTTTATCGGATTTGAACCGATGACTTATGCCTTACCATGGCATTACTCTACCACTGAGTTAAAAGGGCTTTTTATTCAAAAATTAGCCACTTTCATTTACCATTATAGATCTACTGCATAATGTAGAAAATATATGTATATATTAATGTACATAATATATGTATATATAGATATATATGTAGAGATTTTATTTTCTCTATTGAGATATAGAAGTTTATTCTTGGTGAGGTTCAAAAAAAAAAAAGGCCAAAGGGGCAATAAGAACTGCTGTTAAAAAAATGGTAGACTTTGTTTTTTTATCTTTAGCCTATTCACTTTTCACGTGCTCAGAATGTTCTGCAGAATTAGGACTTTTTTCTTCTATTGTCTGATCTTATGATGAGAACTTTCTCCATTTATGTTTTATTTCCCTTAAGTCTAATTGGGGGGGTATAAAGGAATTCGCCCTCCTCATATACCCATATGGCTGGGTATTGTATTAATTTTCAGTGATATACTTCTTATCTGTTTTGGTGCGAGATTGAAACAATTTTTCACAGGCATTCCTTAGAAAAACCTTCGAGTTCAAAACTTTTCTTTTTTTCAGTTTTGGACGGATTTTTTGCAGCAATTTTCAACGGGGACCCTTTGGAAATAGAAATAGTACTTGAATATTATCCAAAAGGTGTATTTTGAACAAACTATATTGGAGTTTTATCAACAATTTTATTCTAAAAAGTGCGCAGTTGAATTTGTACTGCAGAGTATAAAAATTATTCTACAGCCTGCCTAACAAAAAAGAAAAGGAAGAAAGGGATTGATGGGTACTCTCGCCTATATCTCTTAGTGTATATTGTAGGAATAATCAAACTATAGAATACGAAGAATACGATCCTAATCGAAATGCATACATTTGGTTCATACGCTAGTGGCATGGTAAGAAGAGATTTCTTTTACAGACTAGAGAGGGGCCATCGAAATCCTAAATTAAAGGCCTGCGATTGAAGTACCAACTGCTCACTTTTCTCCGTAGGTGGGATTAGCTTCCTCCTCGAATCACTACCCTTGACAAAGGGTAGTGTTGGTATCATAATCTACATGTAGCGGGTATAGTTTAGTGGTAAAAGTGTGATTCGTTCTATTAATAACTGAATTTGAAATGATATACTTAAGGCATCCTTAAGTTTTTTTATATTCATATTCCGATGAAAACTTTAGTTCTTATAAAGGGTTTAATCCTTTTCCTCTCAATAGCATATTGAGGAAGAATATACATTCTCGCGATTAGTATCCAAAGACTAATGAAATTTGCATGCAAAATACAAATTTCATTATGAGTACAGAGGCGCGAAGCATAATTTTGCATTGGATTAAGTATTCCAATTGAATAAATATGAGTAAAGGATCTATGGATGAAGATACAAAAAAGTTTATTTCCAATCGTAACTAAATCTTCTTTTAGTTAAAAAAGAAATGGAAGCCCAATAGCTAAAAAACGATAGTTTTGGTTTACTAGAACCATCAGGATATTGTTTCAGCTCGGTGGAAACCCAACTCTTTTCCTCAGGATTTCTTGAATGAAATTAGGGAACGAAGTAAGTAGATTAGATAGATATTTAGGAGAATTTCTATCTCCTACTCTATAGGGATCATCTAGAAAGCAGAGAGCTTTGGTTCTATTCAGACAGAAAAGCTAACATAGATGTTAAGTGGTGAGAATAGCCATAAAGGAGCCGAATGAAATCAAAATTTCATGTTCGGTTTTGAATTAGAGACGTTAAAAATAATCAACCAACGTCGACTATAACCCCTAGCCTTCCAAGCTAACGATGCGGGTTCGATTCCCGCTACCCGCTCCATTCTGTATAAAAAGACTATTCTATTTGTCTAGACATGGTAGAGACTTGTATTCAACCTTTTTCGTCCACCAGTTTTTGGCCCTACAGAGCGGAGTAGAGCAGTTTGGTAGCTCACGAGGCTCATAACCTTGAGGTCACGGGTTCGATTCCCGTCTCCGCACTTAGCAGTCCATATAAATAAATGGACTATTCTATTTGTATAGATATGATAGATTGTATAGATATGGTAGAGGGCTATATCCAACCCTTTTTTTTATTCAGCAGGTAGAAAAGAAAAAAGAAATAAAAGAAAGGCACAGTCTATTCCCCTTTAAAAGCAATTTTCTCTTGTTTGTCTCGGTAAATCCCCGGTTTAGGGCACCTTCTTGGCAAGTTCGATTTTCGCCCCCGAAGCACTCTTTTTTTTTTTTTTGAGTCGAGTGCAAAGGATAAGATAGGAAGGGATACGGTATTAGACTAACAACTACTTAATTTAATATAAGTAGTTAAGTAGTCAACTAGACTGAATTTTTTATCATAGTACCTTACTAAATTAAGCTGGCGAGCGACGGGAATCGAACCCGTACCTTCTCCTTGGC